CATAAAAAAACCTTAGTACTTTGGATCCGTAATCCAAATTCACCAATTTGTATTCTTTGGAATCTTTTTCAAAGATGAAGCACCCGCTGGGTGCACTTCTGTCTGCTGCGTGAACGTGAAAAAGTTCATTATCTCTTCTATCCGATTCTAACCTTCTATCCGATTCTAACCCTCTATCCGATTCTAACCTTCTATCCGATTCTAACGAAGAACTTGATGATTCATTCGAAGAATCGCTAAGTAGATTTGTTTTTTCTAAAGAATCTAAAATGCTTTCACGGTGAAGTGATAGGTGATCACTATTCAGGACAAAACACCTATTGATTTGTAATTCTTGACGAATCAGCGGTAGCGGTATCCGCCGATTGCAACTACTCATACTCAAGTAAAAGAAAAAAGTAACTGTGACAAACGAAAAATGGATGGAAATGAAAAAGATTTTCTTTAGCTTTTTCACCGCCATCCTCATAATCAGGATATACGGGCTATTCATATGGTTTATGCCCTCCATTGGAATTTTTTTCTTAAATTGAGTAATAGTATGAATTCACTATTTCTTATACGAAAAAGGAAAAAGACAAATTCGTTATGTATGAATAATGAGATTCCATCGATCCAGGATTCGAACCCTTGATTCGGTCTCATTGTCCTGCATCCAGCACCAGCAGAATTCATCACCCAAAATTTGAATTTGAAAATCCAATTCCGTGTTTTGGATATACCTTCTATTTTATATTTTACCATAAATTATTGCTTAAATCAAGCAAGTGTCTTTTTTTCTTACTTTAGACAAAAATGCAAAATGGGGCCTTTTTTGATTCTTAGAAAGAGCAATCCATTCATTGTTCTATGGATTCCATTTTTCTACTATTTGTTAGAATAGTATTCCTATAAACATAGATTCGAATAAGATTAGAATGGCACCAATCCGTATGAATCATTTTGGATTCTCTATCTCTATATGGAATCGAGATGCGAAAAACAAAAAAGAATAAGAAAAAATGATGATTAGGGAAGTTTTTTTAGTCAGTCAAAAGTCTATTCCAAATATTACATATTCCATAATATAAATAAGATATAAGAGTATATCTAAGATTCTAAAAGGATAGGATAGTATTATAAGACAAAAAAAAAGTATTCCTATCTTAGGAAAAAGGATTCCATTATTTATGAAATGAAGTATAGATAATGAATAAAAATAACGATTTGGAAATACATGTATTTCACATATAACAATCAAAATGAGTCACTTCTTTGTTTTTGAATGACAGTTCCAAAAAAACGTACTTCTATGTCAAAAAAACGTATTCGTCAAAATATTTGGAAGAAAAAGGGATATTTGGCTGCGGTGAAAGCTTTTTCTTTAGCTAAATCCATTTCGACGGGAAATTCCAAAAATTGTTTGCCTAGTGTGGCAGAGAAACCAATCAAAAAACCTTGGAAGAGTCTGAATATGCCTAGACAAAAAAAAAATGGATAAAAAAAATCAAGAATTCACATTCACGAATGCCCCCAATTCCATAGAATTGAGAACTCGTTGTTGTATAGAATAAGAATTCTTCTGTTTACCGAGTTTGAGTTGACTTATGCAATTGCAACATATTCATATTCGTGATACCTTTGCAGCAATATATATGATATTCGTGATACCTTTGCTATATATATGATATTCGTGATGCCTTTGCAATATATATGATATTGCTGATACCTTTGCAGCAATGCAATATATATGATATTGCTGATACCTTTGCAGCAATGCAATATATATGATATTCGTGATACCTTCGCAATATATATGATATTCGTGATACCTTCGCTATTGCAACATATTCATATTCGTTATAAAATTGCAATATATAGGAAGGAAATTCCATTTCTTTTTCAATGAAAAAGAAAAGAGGAAGGAAGCTATAAGTCAGATATTTGGTTTAGGAAGGCAGAATGTAATGAATTGAGAGTGATTTTTTGGATTTCATACTATTTGTGATTCCATCCATTTCTATAGCTACTGAATGACACTTTTTTTTCCAGTTATGAAAGGGGAGGATTATGAAGAATCCCATTTTACATGGCTGTTTTAATATTGGCTGTTTTAATATTTTAAATTGTTTTAATAAGGAGAATTTCACTATGAAGAATCCCATTTTACATGGCTGTTTTAATATTTTAAATTGTTTTAATAAGGAGAATTTCACTATGAAGAATCCCATTTTACATGGCTGTTTTAATATTTTAAATTGTTTTAATAAGGAGAATTTCACTATGAAGAATCCCATTTTACATGGTTGTCGTATTACGATGGTAGAGGAGATTCGTCAGTTTTGTAATACTGTTGTGGAGGCGATTCGCCGTTTTTCGACTGCTTACGGGTTCAATTTCGTTTTCATGTCTATCATGAATTCCGTCTGGACTCTTGGATTGTATTATGGATTGATTTCCGTTCTTTCCATGGGCCCCTGCTATATACTCTTCATTCGAATCTGGATCATCGAGAAAGAAAGTCAAAAGAAGAAACACTTTACCACCGCAGCGGTGACCGGTTTTGTGACCGGACAATTTATGACAGTTCTCGCAATCTATTATGCACCTTTGCACAGGGCATTCCAAGGACCTCATAAAGTAGTGGTTGTCATTCCGGCAACCATTTTGATTTGGTTCATGCGAACCAATTCGATCGTGACTTTGCACCCCTACTTCGAACACCGAAGTGGTTCGCCGTTTCGTTTGATCCGAAACCGTCCAAGAGACTTTTCCAATGATGAATCCACTATCATGCGGAAATTCAGGATTCCATGTATATTCCTGAATTCGATGCTGATCCCGATTCTCAACTATTTCGTTGTACCAAGCTCCATATTGGGCAGGTTAGTAGATGTTTACATGTTTCGATGTGACAACAAAATTGCGTTTGTCACAAGTAGTTTTTTTGGTTGGCTCCTAGGGAATCTGTTAGTCATTCAATTGATTCGACTGATTTGGAATTGGATTCCATCTAAGAAATACAAATACCTTGTGTTCCAATTCACTCATTCCGGAGCTAAAATATGGAATCTTTTTTTATTTATCACTTTGATGATCTACTGGGGCCGGATGCCATTTCCCGTTTTGACTCATCAATTGATACCGCAAGAAGAAGAAAAAGAAGGCAAGAATGATGTTTCAGGCCGCTCTCGAGCAAATATCGGAGGGGAACAGAGCGATCCGGAGGAAATGGATGAAGGGAGCGATCCAAAATCCTCAGAAAAAAAAAAAGAAAAACAGGAAATTTCAGCAGAATGGCTAGAATGGGATAAAAGGTTTGAAAAACAACCTCTTTTGACTTTTCTTTTCGATTATCAACGATGGACTCGTCCATTACGATATATCAAAAATAATCAATTGGAACAAGCTGTACGAAATCGAATGACACAATATTTTTTTGATGCATGTCCAAGTGATGGAAAACAAAGAATATGTTTTACATATCCACCTAGTTTATCTATTTTGAGAGAAATAATAGAACAAAGTTTATCTACTTTTTCAGAAAGAAGAGAGCAAGAAATGTCTTTGGACACAACAGAAAAACGATCCCATGAAAACAAGGATCCATATCAGAATTGGGTTTCGACTAATGAACAAAAAAGACATAACCTGAGCAATGAATTCATGGATCGAATCAAAGTTCTGGGAAAACAAAAAGAAGAAGAAGGTGTTCTAGATGTGCTAGAAAAAAGGATGAGATTATACATTGATGAAAAGGAAGAAGGATATTTACCTGAACAATATGATCCTCTTTTAAACGGGCCATATCGTGGCGATTCACGTTTCATGAAAGAGGATTTCCCAACTTCTACAAGGGGTTCCATTACAGATACAGAGAATTCGACTTGGAGAAGGAGAAATCCAATTCATAGTCTACTTCTTAACGAATTGGAAAATCAAAAGAATGAATTTGTTGACTCTGTTGATGAAGAATCATTATCAACACATATTGGTCATTCTCGAACTCCAATATCCCCAATCCGTGAATTTTCTTCGGAATATCCAACCCCAACCCATCTGAAACACTTTGCTTCATCGACGGAAGAGGAAGGGATGGATTCCGAAAACGAGGAAGAAAGGGAAGATCTGAAACACTTTGCTTCATCGACGGAAGAGGAAGGGATGGATTCCGAAAACGAGGAAGAAAGGGAAGAACGTGAAGAAATCCATAAAGAAGTTCCTCGGTGGTCATACAAATTAGTCGCGGAGTGGGAACTAGACGCAAACGCAGTGCAAGAAGAAGCCACACAAACAGAAGAAGAAGAAAAAGTAGCAAAAATCAAAAAAGACGACGAAGACGAAGACGAGGGGGCGAAAAGGGAATATTATTATGACATTCGTTCAAAAAAAGGCAGACAGATGGCAATTTTTAATACTCAGCTGGAAATGAAGCAGGATGGTAAACCGATAGACGAGGAGGAGGAGGATGCCACGTTTGAAGAAGAATTTGGAGCGGAATTGGACGAAAAAGAAGCATTGGTCAAACAAGAAGAAGAAGAACAAGAAGAAGAAGAACAACAACAAAAAGAAGGCCAACAACAACAACAATTCCCATGGTTCAAAAAATTCTCATCGGCCCTAAACATCAAATCCCTATCGGTGAGAAAAAAAGTAAAAAAAGGAGAAGAAGAAGAAGAAGAAGAAGAAGAAGAAGAAGAAGGCGAAGGAGACGAAATATATGTAACCCGTTACTCATATCGAGCGAATTTTCGTCGGGGTCTAATCAAAGGATCCATACGTAATCAAAGACGTAAAGTAGGTTCTTGGAAAATGGCTCAAGTAAATAAGCGCTCGGCCCTTTGTTTAGGTCAAGTAAACAAAAAAACACCTTCCTCCTTCCTTTCTTTTGCTTTTTCCGAAATCCAAAATTTCGTTTTGAGATTGAAAAATAGGATGACGGGAGAATCTTCCTTTTGGGAAGAAGGCTTTGACTTAGAAACTACTATGCAAAGAGAATGTATAAACCGAGCAGAACGCTGGGATAGGCTTTCATTTGGTCAAACACTAAGGAGTTCGGTGTTACTAATTCAATCCTTTGTGAGAAAATACATTAAATTGCCTTTCTTGATCATAGCTAAAAATATTGGACGTATGCTATTCTTGCAAATGCCCGAGTTGATCGAGGATTGGAGGGATTGGAATAGAGAAATGCATGTTCTATGCACTTATAATGGTGTTGAATTATCAGAAAAAGAATTTCCCCAAGATTGCTTCAGAGCTGGTCTTCAGATCAAAATTGTATTTCCTTTCCGTCTGAAACCTTGGCAAGGGGTACAATTCTATTATAGAGATGCAGAGGAGAAAGAAAACAGTGAAGCCAATTTTTGTTTTTTAACGTTTATGGGACACGAAGCAAAAGTCCCATTTGCTGATCAACGAGGAATGCCCTCTTTTTTTAAACCTATTTTTGAGGAACTTAAACGAAGATATAGAAAAGTGAAAGAAAAAGGTTTTGAATTTCTAGTGAAATTTCTAATTACAAAAGTGTTCAACGCAGACCGGGTTCCAAAAATAGTTGGAGTTATAGTTGGAGTTATAGAAGGAATCAAAAAAGGTATAAAAGGTATCATAGAAGCAATCCAAAAACTGGGATTGAGAGTGAGAGAAAGAATCCAAGGAGGGATATTCTTTTTCAATAACTTCAAGAACAAGAAAAAGAAGTCAGTGGAAAATGAAACCAATTCCATAATTACTAATAAGGAGAATACCCAGGAATCGATCATTCCGATTCCATCCAGGAAAAATTCTTCAAAGGAAATGAAAATGAAAGAGCTGATTGATAGGACAATCACAATCCGGAATCAAATAGAAGAGATCAAAAAGGAAAGAAACAAAATCATTCCAATTCCAGACCTAAATCGGATTAGTCCTAACAAGACAGATTTTCATGATTCAAAATCCGAATTATGGGAACATCTTTGGTTAAGATTCAAAAGAAGAAAGACCCGATTCATACGTAAATTCGATTGTTTTAGGAAATCCTTCATGGAAAGAATATACACCGATCTCTTTCTCTATATCATCGTTCACATGGTCAGGATGAATGTACAACTTTTCGTTCCATTCATTCACAAGAAAATCAATCAAGAAGGAGCTGATATTGCTGCAAAAACTGAGATTCCCTTTCTATTTATAATAGAAAAATGGAAGAATAAATGGAAGAATATTTTTCTTAGTCAAGATTCCAATCCTTATTGGGACTTATCCTCCTTGTCTCAAGCATATGTGTTTTACAAAATATCACAAACTCCAATCAGTAACAGATATCACCTGAGATCTGTACTTCAATATCATGGAACTCATCTTTTTCTTAAAGATCCAATCAAGAATTATTATGAGACACAAGGAATAGGGAATTCCAAATTCAAGATGGATCAGTCTAGAAGAAAGGGATGGTGGAAAAGCTGGTGGCCATTCAAAAATAAATTCAAACATAAGCAAATAGATAAGTCTAGAATATGGAAAAGATGGTTAAAGAGCCATTATCAATACAATGTATCTGAGACGGAATGGTCTCGGTTAGTACCTAAAAAGTTCCGAAGGAAAGCAAGTAAAGAGTGGCAGTGGCAATCGAAAGCAAGATATTTTTGTCCTATTGAAAATGAGAACTCCATGAACTGCAATTCCTATACAAATTCCTATCAAAAAGAAAAAGGCCCATTCCTTCCTTATGGAAAACAAAAAGATTATAAAGCGATGAGAAACAAAGAAAAATGGAAAAAAAACTGCAGATATGATCTTTTATTACAGAAATATATAAACTATGAAAATAGTGAGGACTTATATATTTCTGAATTACCATTACAAGTAAATAGAGATCGAGAAATTTTAGATTCCTATCATTTCCATACACAGAAACCTCAATCACTTCATGTACTAATGGATATAGATCTTAGTTCTTATCTCAGAAAAGAATATCACCGTAATCGGGGTAATCGGGAGACAAAATATTTCAATTGCAAAATGTTCCATTTGGGTATAGATATGGATACCCGGACCAATCTAGATAATGATACCGAGATTAGGGAAAATGGAAAGAAAGGTACGAAAGAAAATGGGAATAGTGATCAAGAATGGGATAATCAGAATCTTTTATCTCCATCTCCCGAAATTCATAGAATTCATCAAGAAATCAGCAGATTTTATCAAGGAAAAGAAATCCAACCATTCCAATCTTTTCTAAAAAGAAACTTGTTTGATTGGATGGGAATGAATCACGAAAAGTTATATCGCCCTATAGCAAATTCCAAATCTCGGTTCTTCCCAGAATTGGGAATACTTGACGATACATATCATGCATATCAGACTAACCCATGGATCATACCAATCCAATTCCTTTTTGATGAAGATTCTGAATTAGACAAACAGAATAAAGAAGAAAAACAACAACCAAGTGAAGTGAATCTTGGATTCGATCTACAAGAGCAAGAGCAAAAGGAACAAGATAGGAAAACGGATTCCACAGAATCAGAGATTCCAGAAGAGAAGACAAACATTCTAGAAGTCACTTGGAAAGACCTTGACTTTGCAGAAGGACTGGTAGGGGAACTAGGAGAGTGGATTTTACTTACGCAAAGATATTCCCTTGCTCAAATCAAACCACTAGATCCTACTTTTCTTCCAGAAAGTACCAAGAATATAAGGCTCATTTGTCACCTACTTAGATTAGAGCAAGATGATCCAAGGTTCAATAGAATTGCTCTCTCCGCGCTAAGAAAAAACGAAATCCATACGGGCAAGATAAGGGAGGATGAGGATGTCAAACAGAATGATAAGCCTTTGGTCCAAAGGCTAATGCTAGGACGGGAAAAATGGGATATCGAACCAATTCGTGCGTTTATGAACTGGGATAAAACATGGATTATGTATCAAATCATAAGTCTTTCCTTGCTCGATAAGAATAAACATAAAATGAATGAAAAATTCATAAAAGAAAAATATGTTCATAAGAAGGATCTTGATAAATCCATTGATAGCAATATATTTGGAAATCAAAACAACAATGATTATGATTTTCTTTTCCTTGTTCCTGAACATATTCTATCTACTCGACATCGTAGAAAATTGAGAATTCTAATGTGTTTCCATTCCTGGAGTCAGAATGTAGAAAATGGGATTTCCAATGAAAACGATGTAAAGAACTGTAAACAATTTCGAAATGAGGATGAGTATACTATAAATGAGGATGAGTCTACTGATACAAATCCATTAAGGAAATTCAAATTGTTTCTTTGGCCAAATTATCGATTAGAGGATTTAGCTTGTATGAATCGATATTGGTTTCATACCAATAATGGAAGTCGTTTTACTATGTTAAGGATACATATGTATCCACAATTCCAAATAGACTGATGATACATGATCGTGATGGAATATCGTATCCGTTCGATCTAGAAGTGAATGGAAGGAATCCTCTTAGGTACAAAGAAATCGAAATTCTTCGATTTCGCGAATGCAGAAATGTATGATCTGATCTCTTTTTATCCAAATGAAAAATGGGTTTTGGATAAAAAGAGATCCCAATTTTTCTGTGTACCTGATGAAAACGACTAGTCTGATTATATTATGAAATCCACTAGGATTCTATTTATTATTATCCACTAGGATTCTATTTATTATTCCTGATTGGTAAATAGAAAAAAATAGAGATAAGAATCTGTTGATTTTATGGTGAAAAATTCATTCATTTCCGTTCTTCCACAAGAGAAAAAAGAAAACAGGGGGTCTATCGAATTTCAAGTATTCAGCTTCACTAATAAGATAAATAAACTGACTTCCCACCTGAAATTGCACAAAAAAGATCTTTCATCTCAGAGAGGTCTTCGAATCATTCTGGGAAAACGTCAACGGTTACTAGCTTATTTGGAAAAGAAAAATGAAGTACGTTATAAGAAATTAATCAGTCAACTGGATATTCATTCGGGAGCAAAAAACTCGTGAATTTGACTGAAAATGGGTCATAAATGGATATTCGAAATTCGTTTCTGAAGAAATTTCCATTATTAGGATTTTCTGATTTCTTGTTAGAAGATTCGATTGGATTAGTATATGATTAGTATTCGAATGACTAGATATCAGAATGATTAGTCAGAATTCATTATTAGATTTTGCATTTTCATGAACCTCGTTTTGAGAAATTCATGAAATAATGAATCGAGGAAAAAGATATGACTGTACCGGCTACAAGAAAAGATCTCATGATAGTCAATATGGGTCCTCAACACCCATCAATGCATGGTGTTCTTCGACTAATTGTGACTCTTGATGGTGAAGATGTTATTGACTGTGAACCCATATTAGGTTATTTACACAGGGGGATGGAAAAAATTGCGGAAAATCGGACAATTATACAATATCTCCCCTATGTCACACGTTGGGATTATTTAGCTACTATGTTCACAGAGGCAATCACTGTAAATGCGCCAGAACTGTTGGGAAATATTCAGGTACCTCAAAGAGCCAGCTATATCAGAGTCATTATGCTGGAACTGAGTCGTATAGCTTCTCATTTATTATGGCTTGGGCCCTTTATGGCGGATATTGGTGCGCAGACTCCTTTTTTCTATATTTTCAGAGAAAGATCATTTATATATGATCTATTCGAAGCTGCCACAGGTATGCGAATGATGCATAATTATTTCCGTATCGGAGGAGTAGCTGCGGATCTACCTTATGGATGGATAGAGAAATGTTTGGATTTCTGCGATTCTTTTTTAACAGCAGTTGCCGAATATCAAAAACTTATCACCCGCAATCCCATTTTTTTGGAACGAGTTGAAGGAATAGGTGTGATTGGTGGGGAAGAAGCAATCAATTGGGGCTTATCAGGACCAATGTTACGAGCCTCCGGAATACAATGGGATCTTCGTAAAGTGGATGATTATGAGTGTTACAATGAATTCGATTGGGAAGTCCAATGGCAAAAGGAAGGAGATTCACTAGCTCGTTATTTAGTACGAATCGGTGAAATGACGGAATCCATCAAAATGATTCAACAGGCTCTAGAAGGAATTCCCGGGGGGCCCTATGAAAATTGAGAAGGGCGACGCTTTGATAAGACAAAGAATTCGGAATGGAATGATTTGGAATACAGATTCCTTAGTAAAAAACCTTCACCCAATTGGGAATTATCAAAACAAGAACTTTATGTTAGAGTAGAAGCCCCAAAGGGAGAATTAGGAATTTTTCTGATGGGAGATCAGAGTGTTTTTCCTTGGAGATGGAAAATTCGTCCACCTGCTTTCATCAATTTGCAAATTCTTCCTCAGCTAGTTCAAAGAATGAAATTGGCTGATATCATGACAATACTAGGTAGTATAGATATCATTATGGGGGGGGTTGATCGTTGAAATGATCAGTACAGTTGATATAGTCGAGGCGCAGTCCAAATATGGTTTTTGGGGATGGAATCTTTGGCGCCAACCTATTGGATTTCTAGTTTTTCTAATTTCTTCTCTAGCAGAATGTGAAAGATTACCCTTTGATTTACCAGAAGCAGAGGAAGAACTAGTAGCGGGTTATCAAACCGAATATTCAGGTATCAAATATGGTTTATTCTATGTTGCTTCTTACCTCAATCTATTTGTTTCTTCATTATTTGTAACAGTTCTTTACTTAGGTGGATGGAATTTCTCTATTCTACTTATTCTCTGGATTACCCTGGATTACCGAGATTTTTGGAATAGATCAAATGAGTGGGATCTTTGGAAGGATAATTGGGATTCTAATTACATTAGTGAAAGCTTATTTGTTCCTTTTTCTTTCTATTAAAACAAGATGGACTTTACCGAGGATGAGAATGGACCAACTATTAAATCTTGGATGGAAATTTCTTTTACCTATTTCTTTGGGTAATCTATTATTGACAACCTCTTCCCAACTTGTTTCACTCTAAATAAGAGAATACTATTCGAAATTCATATGAACCTATCTGAAACAAGAGAAAGAAACATAAACTTCTTTCATAGATATTTACGATATGCTCCCTATGGTAACTGGATTCATGAATTATGGTCAACAAACAGTACGAGCTGCAAGATATATTGGTCAAGGTTTCATGATGACCTTATCCCATACAAATCGTTTACCTGTAACTATTCAATATCCTTATGAAAAATTCATCCCATCGGAACGTTTCCGTGGTCGAATTCATTTTGAATTTGACAAATGTATTGCTTGCGAAGTATGTGTTCGTGTATGTCCTATAGATCTACCCGTTGTTGATTGGAGATTGAAAACAGATATGAAAAAGAAACAATTGCTTAATTATAGTATCGATTTTGGAGTATGTATATTTTGTGGTAACTGTGTTGAGTATTGCCCAACAAACTGTTTGTCAATGACTGAAGAATATGAACTTTCCGCTTATGATCGTCACGAATTTAATTATAATCAAATTGCTTTGGGTCGGTTACCTATGTCAGTAATTGGAGATTACACAATTCAAGCAATTCGGAATTCGACACAAAACCAATTCCAATAGAAGAAGAGAAATCTTTTGATTCCAAATTCATTACGAAACAAATTCTTCCATTTCACTGATGAAAGAAATGACTATCAAGTGAAAGAAATTTCTATCAAGAACAAACAAATGAATCCTTTTTTCTTTCTGTCTCAGAATACCTAAAACAGAACAGGAACGAAAGAAATTATAAATGTATAGTATAATAAATTAGAAAGATCAATCATTTTGATTTTTTCTACATCCATATACATAGAGCATCTTTCTCATGATTCAGGAACTAGTGTCTAATTCTTTTTCGTAATCAAAAAAGATTAGTATAAATAAGGGAATCTCGACGATTCGAAATGTACCAGTTATTATTAGTTTAAGCAAGCCGCCATGGTGAAATTGGTAGACACGCTGCTCTTAGGAAGCAGTGCCAGAGCATCTCGGTTCGAATCCGAGTGGTGGCAGGCATGCTCTAATATCAAATAGAAAAAGGACACAAGAAATCCTATAATGTATTCTAGATTCCATTCCTTATTTTCATTCTGTAAGTAATGAAACTATCTTTTTCTTTATGATATTTGTGACTCTAGAACATATATTTACTCATATCTCTTTTTCGATGATTTCCGTTCTTATTATGATTCATTTGATGAATTTCTTAGTTCAAGAAATCGTAGCATTGTGTGATTCGTCAGAAAAAGGGATGATAGCTACTTTTTTCTCTATAACGAGTTTCTTAGTTATCCGTTGGATTTCTTCGAGGCATTTTCCCTTAAGTAATTTATACGAATCATTCATGTTCCTTTCGTGGAGTTTCCTCATTATTCATGGAATTCTGTATTTTAAAAATAATAAAAAAAACAGTGATTTAAGCACAATAACCGCGCCAAGTGCCATTTTGACTCAAGCTTTCGCTACTTCTGGTCTTTCCACTGGAATGCATCCATCCGCAATATTAGTACCTGCTCTACAATCTCAGTGGTTGCTAATGCATGTAAGTATGATGTTATTGAGCTATACAGCTCTATTATTGGGATCCTTATTTTCCATTGCTCTTTTAGTGATTACATTTCGAAAAAATATTCCGATTTTCTCTATCTCTAAGGATAAGAATTTCCTAGTTAGGTCATTTTTATCTAGCGACATTCACTTGAATGATCAGAAAAATACTTTCCAAAATACCGCTTTCTTTTCATTTAAAAATTATTATCAATATCAATTCACTCAAAAATTAGATTATTGGAGCAATCGTGTCATTAGTCTAGGGTTTCTCTTTTTAACCATAGGCATTCTTTCTGGAGCAGTATGGGCTAATGAAGCATGGGGATCTTATTGGAATTGGGATCCGAAAGAAACTTGGGCATTTATTACTTGGACTATATACGCAATTTATTTACATACCAAAACAAACCCAAATTTTCAAGGGATTCCTTCGGCAATTGTAGCTTCTATAGGATTTATTATCATTTGGATATGCTATTTTGGGGTGAATTTAGTAGGAATAGGTTTACATAGTTATGGTTCATTCTCATTTCCATCTAGTTGAGTAAACTACTTAAAGAAAGAATACATCAGGAGATCTGTTCCTATTTCCTATATAGAATCGAAATAAAATGGGTGTGAGTTCTTGAGAACTATTTCTCACTCAAAAAAGGGGGTGAAATGGTTCTCAAAAACTCAAGATCCATCTCATTTCCATGGAAATTCACTTCTTTTTTTTGCGGTGTACAGCGAACTCCAAATGGGAAATGGGATCCTTTTTTTACTGTCCACTTTATTCATCAAGACTCTTTATGAAAATAATTAGGTACAATAGCTTGTACCTTCTCAGCTGATAGAGAAAAAACAAAATAAGGATGAATACCAATTGCTATTACGGGCAAAAAGATAGAGATGGAAACAAATAGTTCTCGTGGTCCAGAATCCAAAAAATCATACTTTGAGGTATGAAAGAACTTGTATCCATAGAACATTTGGCGTTACGTTACATAGATAATAAATAAATAGGAGTGAATATAATTCCAATTGCTATTACAAAAGTAATGAGTACTGAGAATATATTTTGGACTGGTCATTATTCCAAAAAAGACTACTGATTCTACAACAAAACCACTCATTCCCGGCAATGCAAGAAAGGCCATGGAGAAACTACTGCCCAAGGTCAATAATTGGGGCATTGGGATGGATACTCCTCCCATTTCGTCAAGATAAACAAGATGTGTTCTATCACAGCCTGTTCTCCCTAAGAAAAAAAGTGTAGCACCAATCAATCCATGATAGATGAGTTGTAAAACGGCTCCATTGAGTCCTGCGTTGGTTATGGAAATGGAACCAATTCCAATCATTAGAAAACCCATATGAGATACGTAAGAATAGGCTATTCTCTTTTTGAAATTACGTTGACCAAAAGAGTTTGAAACTGCATAAATGATTTGTATCGTTCCCACTATCACGAATCATGGAGAAAATATAGAATGAGCATGGGGTAAAAATTCCATATTGATTCGAATAAACCCATACGCTCCCATTTTTAATAAGATTCCAGCCAGAAGCATACATGTGCTGTAATGTGCTTCTCCGTGGGTATCTGGTAACCATGTATGTAGGGGTATAATCGGTGATTTGACAGCATAAGCAAGCAATAAGAAAGCCAAAATAGAATAGAATCTCCAAGGCTATGGGATAGAATTGATTCACTAATGTTTCCAAATTAAATATTGGGCCGTCAGAACCATATAAACCTATACCCAAAACTCCTATTAAGAGAAAAAGGGAATCCCCAGCAGTGTATAAAATAAATTTGGTAGCCGGGTACAGACGTTTTTTACCTCTCCATAGGAATAAAAGTAAGTAAACAGGAATTAATTTGAATTCCCACATAATGAAAAAAAGTAAAAAGTTTCGAGAGGAAAATGATCCGATTTGACCATGGATCCTATGGAAAGTCCATCAATGAATCTCCAGTGAAAATACAATGAATCTCCAGTGAAAATAAAAAAAAAAAATATTTATCTATAAAAATCCGTACTCAGAACAATTTATTTGTTTTGAGTACGGATTTTTGTCGGTAAAAAAAGGAATCAAATGATTCAAGTAGAGTTCTTTGGAACGTATCAATAAGCTAGACCCATACTACGGGTTGTCTCATTGGATAAATAAACACGAACACTCAAAAAATCTGTTGGACAAGCAGATTCACATCTTTTACAACCTACACAGTCCTCAGTTCTCGGTGCGGAAGCAATTTGCTTAGCTTTGCATCCGTTCCAAGGTATCATTTCCAACACATCTGTAGGGCAAGCTCGTACACATTGAGTACACCCTATACATGTATCATAAATTTTGACTGAATGTGACATGAAATCTATAAATTTCAGTTTTGGAAAAAAACGATTTTGATCTGGTAAAAAAGTAAGTAGTCAATGAATTCTATATTATAGGTACCAGACAAATCAGTGGTTTCCCAGAATTTTGGATAATCTATCCATTTCTGGATATGTTCACAAGAAAGAAAGATCCAATACACTTTCATTTTGGTTTCCAAAAAGATGGAAATACTAGTCGTACATGCTAATAGGATTCCAATTCGAGAATCTTCCAATTCCTAATATTATCAAGGATTAAAACCAATAATCAAAAAAGAATCCATAATTTTATTCTATATTCAATGAAAATCGTAGATTCTTCATTCTATCTGGTTCTTGAATATCTGATTCTATGATTAGGACTATTGCATCTGCAATAGCTATAAGAAAAATAGAAAAAATATCTCCTTTTAATTGACGACTATCAAAGAAATCCGAAAACGTTACAAGATTGATATTCATCGAATTTAGTATAAGTTCAAGACACATAAGTACTCTAACCATGTTTCGACTTGTGATCAATCCATAGATACCGATCGAAAATCAATAGGCACTCAAAAAAAGTGCATGCTCAAACATCATTAACTAACTCCTTATTAATCTCGATTCTGTTCCATAGGAATGAGCATTCATTCAGACAATTGGATCCCAGAAAAGAATTACCGAACCAAACTATATTACCGAACCAAACTACTTAGATACTACACTTCAGTATGTTATAATGAAATAGGTTTTAAGAGTATGGAACGAAAATGAAAAACTACAAAAATACATCGGAATTGAAAAGAAAAAATGAGTGTGATCTAAATCACACATGAGAGACCATTCTTTTATTTTGGATTGATAATTCTAAGAATATTTGTACTTCTTATTGACGAACCATACTAATTGCACCTATGAAGGCAGGCAATTAAAAGAATTATAGAAATGAGTTAAAATGGAAGAAAGAAATCCGTTGATAAAAGAATACCCATTTGTTGAACATTACTTATTACTTATTAGATCTTGTTCTATAATTTGGTTTGATCTTGTAGTCCAAAGAATCATATCATGATGTTTCCTGTATAGTAGTAATTAGGGAAAAAAGAATACTTGTACAGACCAATGAAGTCACTGCATCCCCAACAGTCCAAAGATGAAAATAATTAGAATATTCGGAATGATTTGCAAACATCACCGCTCCTTAAATAGGATCAAAACATAGTTCCCACATAAATAAGGAGCTGTGCAGCAGCTACAAAATAGGAGTTCGATAAAATAAAATATATAATAAAGATATACAAGCAAGAACCAATCCCAAGAAAAAAGCAGAAAGAATAGGATTAGTAAATAAAAAAAACTATTCCTTGGTTTCCTAATATAAGAACCGATCCCAAAAATATTACAATAATTTCATGTATTGGTCCCATTCTGTCTAAAGTATGTCTAAAGTAAGATATAAATAAGTCACAGGATTTCATGACTTTATGAAAGAATCAAGGAAAAAATAAATTACCTTCTTTTTGGTTCTTGTATATGATATGTTTCGAATGGAATTGGAATATAGTGTAGATTTTTTAAGAATGAAATAGACAATTCTCTCCATTCTCCATTTCCATAGGAAAAATAGGAAAAAAGGGAATTTATTCTATTCTAGAAAATGGAAGAAGGGGTTCCATGGAAGAATTTGTTTCGTAATGAATTTGGAATCAAAAGATTTCTCTTCTTCTATTGGAATTGGTTTTGTGTCGAATTCCGAATTGCTTGAATTGTGTAATCTCCAATTACTGACATAGGTAACCGACCCAAAGCAATTTGATTATAATTAAATTCGTGACGATCATAAGCGGAAAGTTCATATTCTTCAGTCATTGACAAACAGTTTGTTGGGCAATACTCAACACAGTTACCACAAAATATACATACTCCAAAATCGATACTATAATTAAGCAATTGTTTCTTTTTCATATCTGTTTTCAATCTCCAATCAACAACGGGTAGATCTATAGGACATACACGAACACATACTTCGCAAGCAATACATTTGTCAAATTCAAAATGAATTCGACCACGGAAACGTTCCGATGGGATGAATTTTTCATAAGGATATTGAATAGTTACAGGTAAACGATTTGTATGGGATAAGGTCATCATGAAACCTTGACCAATATATCTTGCAGCTCGTACTGTTTGTTGACCATAATTCATGAATCCAGTTACCATAGGGAGCATATCGTAAATATCTATGAAAGAAGTTTATGTTTCTTTCTCTTGTTTCAGATAGGTTCATATGAATTTCGAATAGTATTCTCTTATTTAGAGTGAAACAAGTTGGGAAGAGGTTGTCAATAATAGATTACCCAAAGAAATAGGTAAAAGAAATTTCCATCCAAGATTTAATAGTTGGTCCATTCTCATCCTCGGTAAAGTCCATCTTGTTTTAATAGAAAGAAAAAGGAACAAATAAGCTTTCACTAATGTAATTAGAATCCCAATTATCCTTCCAAAGATCCCACTCATTTGATCTATTCCAAAAATCTCGGTAATCCAGGGTAATCCAGAGAATAAGTAGAATAGAGAAATTCCATCCACCTAAGTAAAGAACTGTTACAAATAATGAAGAAACAAATAGATTGAGGTAAGAAGCAACATAGAATAAACCATATTTGATACCTGAATATTCGGTTTGATAACCCGCTACTAGTTCTTCCTCTGCTTCTGGTAAATCAAAGGGTAATCTTTCACATTCTGCTAGAGAAGAAATTAGAAAAACTAGAAATCCAATAGGTTGGCGCCAAAGATTCCATCCCCAAAAACCATATTTGGACTGCGCCTCGACTATATCAACTGTACTGATCATTTCAACGATCAACCCCCCCCATAATGATATCTATACTACCTAGTATTGTCATGATATCAGCCAATTTCATTCTTTGAACTAGCTGAGGAAGAATTTGCAAATTGATGAAAGCAGGTGGACGAATTTTCCATCTCCAAGGAAAAACACTCTGATCTCCCATCAGAAAAATTCCTAATTCTCCCTTTGGGGCTTCTACTCTAACATAAAGTTCTTGTTTTGATAATTCCCAATTGGGTGAAGGTTTTTTACTAAGGAATCTGTATTCCAAATCATTCCATTCCGAATTCTTTGTCTTATCAAAGCGTCGCCCTTCTCAATTTTCATAGGGCCCCCCGGGAATTCCTTCTAGAGCCTGTTGAATCATTTTGATGGATTCCGTCATTTCACCGATTCGTACTAAATAACGAGCTAGTGAATCTCCTTCCTTTTGCCATTGGACTTCCCAATCGAATTCATTGTAACACTCATAATCATCCACTTTACGAAGATCCCATTGTATTCCGGAGGCTCGTAACATTGGTCCTGATAAGCCCCAATTGATTGCTTCTTCCCCACCAATCACACCTATTCCTTCAACTCGTTCCAAAAAAATGGGATTGCGGGTGATAAGTTTTTGATATTCGGCAACTGCTGTTAAAAAAGAATCGCAGAAATCCAAACATTTCTCTATCCATCCATAAGGTAGATCCGCAGCTACTCCTCCGATACGGAAATAATTATGCATCATTCGCATACCTGTGGCAGCTTCGAATAGATCATATATAAATGATCTTTCTCTGAAAATATAGAAAAAAGGAGTCTGCGCACCAATATCCGCCATAAAGGGCCCAAGCCATAATAAATGAGAAGCTATACGACTCAGTTCCAGCATAATGACTCTGATATAGCTGGCTCTTTGAGGTACCTGAATATTTCCCAACAGTTCTGGCGCATTTACAGTGATTGCCTCTGTGAACATAGTAGCTAAATAATCCCAACGTGTGACATAGGGGAGATATTGTATAATTGTCCGATTTTCCGCAATTTTTTCCATCCCCCTGTGTAAATAACCTAATATGGGTTCACAGTCAATAACATCTTCACCATCAAGAGTCACAATTAGTCGAAGAACACCATGCATTGATGGGTGTTGAGGACCCATATTGACTATCATGAGATCTTTTCTTGTAGCCGGTACAGTCATATCTTTTTCCTCGATTCATTATTTCATGAATTTCTCAAAACGAGGTTCATGAAAATGCAAAATCTAATAATGAATTCTGACTAATCATTCTGATATCTAGTCATTCGAATACTAATCATATACTAATCCAATCGAATCTTCTAACAAGAAATCAGAAAATCCTAATAATGGAAATTTCTTCAGAAACGAATTTCGAATATCCATTTATGACCCATTTTCAGTCAAATTCACGAGTTTTTTGCTCCCGAATGAATATCCAGTTGACTGATTAATTTCTTATAACGTACTTCATTTTTCTTTTCCAAATAAGCTAGTAACCGTTGACGTTTTCCCAGAATGATTCGAAGACCTCTCTGAGATGAAAGATCTTTTTTGTGCAATTTCAGGTGGGAAGTCAGTTTATTTATCTTATTAGTGAAGCTGAATACTTGAAATTCGATAGACCCCCTGTTTTCTTTTTTCTCTTGTGGAAGAACGGAAATGAATGAATTTTTCACCATAAAATCAACAGATTCTTATCTCTATTTTTTTCTATTTACCAATCAGGAATAATAAATAGAATCCTAGTGGATAATAATAAATAGAATCCTAGTGGATTTCATAATATAATCAGACTAGTCGTTTTCATCAGGTACACAGAAAAATTGGGATCTCTTTTTATCCAAAACCCATTTTTCATTTGGATAAAAAGAGATCAGATCATACATTTCTGCATTCGCGAAATCGAAGAATTTCGATTTCTTTGTACCTAAGAGGATTCCTTCCATTCACTTCTAGATCGAACGGATACGATATTCCATCACGATCATGTATCATCAGTCTATTTGGAATTGTGGATACATATGTATCCTTAACATAGTAAAACGACTTCCATTATTGGTATGAAACCAATATCGATTCATACAAGCTAAATCCTCTAATCGATAATTTGGCCAAAGAAACAATTTGAATTTCCTTAATGGATTTGTATCAGTAGACTCATCCTCATTTATAGTATACTCATCCTCATTTCGAAATTGTTTACAGTTCTTTACATCGTTTTCATTGGAAATCCCATTTTCTACATTCTGACTCCAGGAATGGAAACACATTAGAATTCTCAATTTTCTACGATGTCGAGTAGATAGAATATGTTCAGGAACAAGGAAAAGAAAATCATAATCATTGTTGTTTTGATTTCCAAATATATTGCTATCAATGGATTTATCAAGATCCTTCTTATGAACATATTTTTCTTTTATGAATTTTTCATTCATTTTATGTTTATTCTTATCGAGCAAGGAAAGACTTATGATTTGATACATAATCCATGTTTTATCCCAGTTCATAAACGCACGAATTGGTTCGATATCCCATTTTTCCCGTCCTAGCATTAGCCTTTGGACCAAAGGCTTATCATTCTGTTTGACATCCTCATCCTCCCTTATCTTGCCCGTATGGATTTCGTTTTTTCTTAGCGCGGAGAGAGCAATTCTATTGAACCTTGGATCATCTTGCTCTAATCTAAGTAGGTGACAAATGAGCCTTATATTCTTGGTACTTTCTGGAAGAAAAGTAGGATCTAGTGGTTTGATTTGAGCAAGGGAATATCTTTGCGTAAGTAAAATCCACTCTCCTAGTTCCCCTACCAGTCCTTCTGCAAAGTCAAGGTCTTTCCAAGTGACTTCTAGAATGTTTGTCTTCTCTTCTGGAATCTCTGATTCTGTGGAATCCGTTTTCCTATCTTGTTCCTTTTGCTCTTGCTCTTGTAGATCGAATCCAAGATTCACTTCACTTGGTTGTTGTTTTTCTTCTTTATTCTGTTTGTCTAATTCAGAATCTTCATCAAAAAGGAATTGGATTGGTATGATCCATGGGTTAGTCTGATATGCATGATATGTATCGTCAAGTATTCCCAATTCTGGGAAGAACCGAGATTTGGAATTTGCTATAGGGCGATATAACTTTTCGTGATTCATTCCCATCCAATCAAACAAGTTTCTTTTTAGAAAAGATTGGAATGGTTGGATTTCTTTTCCTTGATAAAATCTGCTGATTTCTTGATGAATTCTATGAATTTCGGGAGATGGAGATAAAAGATTCTGATTATCCCATTCTTGATCACTATTCCCATTTTCTTTCGTACCTTTCTTTCCATTTTCCCTAATCTCGGTATCATTATCTAGATTGGTCCGGGTATCCATATCTATACCCAAATGGAACATTTTGCAATTGAAATATTTTGTCTCCCGATTACCCCGATTACGGTGATATTCTTTTCTGAGATAAGAACTAAGATCTATATCCATTAGTACATGAAGTGATTGAGGTTTCTGTGTATGGAAATGATAGGAATCTAAAATTTCTCGATCTCTATTTACTTGTAATGGTAATTCAGAAATATATAAGTCCTCACTATTTTCATAGTTTATATATTTCTGTAATAAAAGATCATATCTGCAGTTTTTTTTCCATTTTTCTTTGTTTCTCATCGCTTTATAATCTTTTTGTTTTCCATAAGGAAGGAATGGGCCTTTTTCTTTTTGATAGGAATTTGTATAGGAATTGCAGTTCATGGAGTTCTCATTTTCAATAGGACAAAAATATCTTGCTTTCGATTGCCACTGCCACTCTTTACTTGCTTTCCTTCGGAACTTTTTAGGTACTAACCGAGACCATTCCGTCTCAGATACATTGTATTGATAATGGCTCTTTAACCATCTTTTCCATATTCTAGACTTATCTATTTGCTTATGTTTGAATTTATTTTTGAATGGCCACCAGCTTTTCCACCATCCCTTTCTTCTAGACTGATCCATCTTGAATTTGGAATTCCCTATTCCTTGTGTCTCATAATAATTCTTGATTGGATCTTTAAGAAAAAGATGAGTTCCATGATATTGAAGTACAGATCTCAGGTGATATCTGTTACTGATTGGAGTTTGTGATATTTTGTAAAACACATATGCTTGAGACAAGGAGGATAAGTCCCAATAAGGATTGGAATCTTGACTAAGAAAAATATTCTTCCATTTATTCTTCCATTTTTCTATTATAAATAGAAAGGGAATCTCAGTTTTTGCAGCAATATCAGCTCCTTCTTGATTGATTTTCTTGTGAATGAATGGAACGAAAAGTTGTACATTCATCCTGACCATGTGAACGATGATATAGAGAAAGAGATCGGTGTATATTCTTTCCATGAAGGATTTCCTAAAACAATCGAATTTACGTATGAATCGGGTCTTTCTTCTTTTGAATCTTAACCAAAGATGTTCCCATAATTCGGATTTTGAATCATGAAAATCTGTCTTGTTAGGACTAATCCGATTTAGGTCTGGAATTGGAATGATTTTGTTTCTTTCCTTTTTGATCTCTTCTATTTGATTCCGGATTGTGATTGTCCTATCAATCAGCTCTTTCATTTTCATTTCCTTTGAAGAATTTTTCCTGGATGGAATCGGAATGATCGATTCCTGGGTATTCTCCTTATTAGTAATTATGGAATTGGTTTCATTTTCCACTGACTTCTTTTTCTTGTTCTTGAAGTTATTGAAAAAGAATATCCCTCCTTGGATTCTTTCTCTCACTCTCAATCCCAGTTTTTGGATTGCTTCTATGATACCTTTTATACCTTTTTTGATTCCTTCTATAACTCCAACTATAACTCCAACTATTTTTGGAACCCGGTCTGCGTTGAACACTTTTGTAATTAGAAATTTCACTAGAAATTCAAAACCTTTTTCTTTCACTTTTCTATATCTTCGTTTAAGTTCCTCAAAAATAGGTTTAAAAAAAGAGGGCATTCCTCGTTGATCAGCAAATGGGACTTTTGCTTCGTGTCCCATAAACGTTAAAAAACAAAAATTGGCTTCACTGTTTTCTTTCTCCTCTGCATCTCTATAATAGAATTGTACCCCTTGCCAAGGTTTCAGACGGAAAGGAAATACAATTTTGATCTGAAGACCAGCTCTGAAGCAATCTTGGGGAAATTCTTTTTCTGATAATTCAACACCATTATAAGTGCATAGAACATGCATTTCTCTATTCCAATCCCTCCAATCCTCGATCAACTCGGGCATTTGCAAGAATAGCATACGTCCAATATTTTTAGCTATGATCAAGAAAGGCAATTTAATGTATTTTCTCACAAAGGATTGAATTAGTAACACCGAACTCCTTAGTGTTTGACCAAATGAAAGCCTATCCCAGCGTTCTGCTCGGTTTATACATTCTCTTTGCATAGTAGTTTCTAAGTCAAAGCCTTCTTCCCAAAAGGAAGATTCTCCCGTCATCCTATTTTTCAATCTCAAAACGAAATTTTGGATTTCGGAAAAAGCAAAAGAAAGGAAGGAGGAAGGTGTTTTTTTGTTTACTTGACCTAAACAAAGGGCCGAGCGCTTATTTACTTGAGCCATTTTCCAAGAACCTACTTTACGTCTTTGATTACGTATGGATCCTTTGATTAGACCCCGACGAAAATTCGCTCGATATGAGTAACGGGTTACATATATTTCGTCTCCTTCGCCTTCTTCTTCTTCTTCTTCTTCTTCTTCTTCTTCTTCTCCTTTTTTTACTTTTTTTCTCACCGATAGGGATTTGATGTTTAGGGCCGATGAGAATTTTTTGAACCATGGGAATTGTTGTTGTTGTTGGCCTTCTTTTTGTTGTTGTTCTTCTTCTTCTTGTTCTTCTTCTTCTTGTTTGACCAATGCTTCTTTTTCGTCCAATTCCGCTCCAAATTCTTCTTCAAACGTGGCATCCTCCTCCTCCTCGTCTATCGGTTTACCATCCTGCTTCATTTCCAGCTGAGTATTAAAAATTGCCATCTGTCTGCCTTTTTTTGAACGAATGTCATAATAATATTCCCTTTTCGCCCCCTCGTCTTCGTCTTCGTCGTCTTTTTTGATTTTTGCTACTTTTTCTTCTTCTTCTGTTTGTGTGGCTTCTTCTTGCACTGCGTTTGCGTCTAGTTCCCACTCCGCGACTAATTTGTATGACCACCGAGGAACTTCTTTATGGATTTCTTCACGTTCTTCCCTTTCTTCCTCGTTTTCGGAATCCATCCCTTCCTCTTCCGTCGATGAAGCAAAGTGTTTCAGATCTTCCCTTTCTTCCTCGTTTTCGGAATCCATCCCTTCCTCTTCCGTCGATGAAGCAAAGTGTTTCAGATGGGTTGGGGTTGGATATTCCGAAGAAAATTCACGGATTGGGGATATTGGAGTTCGAGAATGACCAATATGTGTTGATAATGATTCTTCATCAACAGAGTCAACAAATTCATTCTTTTGATTTTCCAATTCGTTAAGAAGTAGACTATGAATTGGATTTCTCCTTCTCCAAGTCGAATTCTCTGTATCTGTAATGGAACCCCTTGTAGAAGTTGGGAAATCCTCTTTCATGAAACGTGAATCGCCACGATATGGCCCGTTTAAAAGAGGATCATATTGTTCAGGTAAATATCCTTCTTCCTTTTCATCAATGTATAATCTCATCCTTTTTTCTAGCACATCTAGAACACCTTCTTCTTCTTTTTGTTTTCCCAGAACTTTGATTCGATCCATGAATTCATTGCTCAGGTTATGTCTTTTTTGTTCATTAGTCGAAACCCAATTCTGATATGGATCCTTGTTTTCATGGGATCGTTTTTCTGTTGTGTCCAAAGACATTTCTTGCTCTCTTCTTTCTGAAAAAGTAGATAAACTTTGTTCTATTATTTCTCTCAAAATAGATAAACTAGGTGGATATGTAAAACATATTCTTTGTTTTCCATCACTTGGACATGCATCAAAAAAATATTGTGTCATTCGATTTCGTACAGCTTGTTCCAATTGATTATTTTTGATATATCGTAATGGACGAGTCCATCGTTGATAATCGAAAAGAAAAGTCAAAAGAGGTTGTTTTTCAAACCTTTTATCCCATTCTAGCCATTCTGCTGAAATTTCCTGTTTTTCTTTTTTTTTTTCTGAGGATTTTGGATCGCTCCCTTCATCCATTTCCTCCGGATCGCTCTGTTCCCCTCCGATATTTGCTCGAGAGCGGCCTGAAACATCATTCTTGCCTTCTTTTTCTTCTTCTTGCGGTATCAATTGATGAGTCAAAACGGGAAATGGCATCCGGCCCCAGTAGATCATCAAAGTGATAAATAAAAAAAGATTCCATATTTTAGCTCCGGAATGAGTGAATTGGAACACAAGGTATTTGTATTTCTTAGATGGAATCCAATTCCAAATCAGTCGAATCAATTGAATGACTAACAGATTCCCTAGGAGCCAACCAAAAAAACTACTTGTGACAAACGCAATTTTGTTGTCACATCGAAACATGTAAACATCTACTAACCTGCCCAATATGGAGCTTGGTACAACGAAATAGTTGAGAATCGGGATCAGCATCGAATTCAGGAATATACATGGAATCCTGAATTTCCGCATGATAGTGGATTCATCATTGGAAAAGTCTCTTGGACGGTTTCGGATCAAACGAAACGGCGAACCACTTCGGTGTTCGAAGTAGGGGTGCAAAGTCACGATCGAATTGGTTCGCATGAACCAAATCAAAATGGTTGCCGGAATGACAACCACTACTTTATGAGGTCCTTGGAATGCCCTGTGCAAAGGTGCATAATAGATTGCGAGAACTGTCATAAATTGTCCGGTCACAAAACCGGTCACCGCTGCGGTGGTAAAGTGTTTCTTCTTTTGACTTTCTTTCTCGATGATCCAGATTCGAATGAAGAGTATATAGCAGGGGCCCATGGAAAGAACGGAAATCAATCCATAATACAATCCAAGAGTCCAGACGGAATTCATGATAGACATGAAAACGAAATTGAACCCGTAAGCAGTCGAAAAACGGCGAATCGCCTCCACAACAGTATTACAAAACTGACGAATCTCCTCTACCATCGTAATACGACAACCATGTAAAATGGGATTCTTCATAGTGAAATTCTCCTTATTAAAACAATTTAAAATATTAAAACAGCCATGTAAAATGGGATTCTTCATAGTGAAATTCTCCTTATTAAAACAATTTAAAATATTAAAACAGCCATGTAAAATGGGATTCTTCATAGTGAAATTCTCCTTATTAAAACAATTTAAAATATTAAAACAGCCAATATTAAAACAGCCATGTAAAATGGGATTCTTCATAATCCTCCCCTTTCATAACTGGAAAAAAAAGTGTCATTCAGTAGCTATAGAAATGGATGGAATCACAAATAGTATGAAATCCAAAAAATCACTCTCAATTCATTACATTCTGCCTTCCTAAACCAAATATCTGACTTATAGCTTCCTTCCTCTTTTCTTTTTCATTGAAAAAGAAATGGAATTTCCTTCCTATATATTGCAATTTTATAACGAATATGAATATGTTGCAATAGCGAAGGTATCACGAATATCATATATATTGCGAAGGTATCACGAATATCATATATATTGCATTGCTGCAAAGGTATCAGCAATATCATATATATTGCATTGCTGCAAAGGTATCAGCAATATCATATATATTGCAAAGGCATCACGAATATCATATATATAGCAAAGGTATCACGAATATCATATATATTGCTGCAAAGGTATCACGAATATGAATATGTTGCAATTGCATAAGTCAACTCAAACTCGGTAAACAGAAGAATTCTTATTCTATACAACAACGAGTTCTCAATTCTATGGAATTGGGGGCATTCGTGAATGTGAATTCTTGATTTTTTTTATCCATTTTTTTTTTGTCTAGGCATATTCAGACTCTTCCAAGGTTTTTTGATTGGTTTCTCTGCCACACTAGGCAAACAATTTTTGGAATTTCCCGTCGAAATGGATTTAGCTAAAGAAAAAGCTTTCACCGCAGCCAAATATCCCTTTTTCTTCCAAATATTTTGACGAATACGTTTTTTTGACATAGAAGTACGTTTTTTTGGAACTGTCATTCAAAAACAAAGAAGTGACTCATTTTGATTGTTATATGTGAAATACATGTATTTCCAAATCGTTATTTTTATTCATTATCTATACTTCATTTCATAAATAATGGAATCCTTTTTCCTAAGATAGGAATACTTTTTTTTTGTCTTATAATACTATCCTATCCTTTTAGAATCTTAGATATACTCTTATATCTTATTTATATTATGGAATATGTAATATTTGGAATAGACTTTTGACTGACTAAAAAAACTTCCCTAATCATCATTTTTTCTTATTCTTTTTTGTTTTTCGCATCTCGATTCCATATAGAGATAGAGAATCCAAAATGATTCATACGGATTGGTGCCATTCTAATCTTATTCGAATCTATGTTTATAGGAATACTATTCTAACAAATAGTAGAAAAATGGAATCCATAGAACAATGAATGGATTGCTCTTTCTAAGAATCAAAAAAGGCCCCATTTTGCATTTTTGTCTAAAGTAAGAAAAAAAGACACTTGCTTGATTTAAGCAATAATTTATGGTAAAATATAAAATAGAAGGTATATCCAAAACACGGAATTGGATTTTCAAATTCAAATTTTGGGTGATGAATTCTGCTGGTGCTGGATGCAGGACAATGAGACCGAATCAAGGGTTCGAATCCTGGATCGATGGAATCTCATTATTCATACATAACGAATTTGTCTTTTTCCTTTTTCGTATAAGAAATAGTG